AACTACATGAAAGGAAGATTAATGACTCGTATAAATTACTTAACGGAAAATGTCCCGAAGAAATCCAACGAGAAATTAATAATCCTGTTATAGAGAAAAAGGTGGCTATCATCCCTTTTTCCGATGAATCACGTAATCCTACGATTTCGTAGACTAATAAGTTCATGAAATGAATCGTAATCACAATTGAAATGATCGAAAAAGAGATATGAGTTAATATATGTTCTAAAGTCACAAATATCATAAAAAAAGTGTTCCATTACAGAATTGAAATCGGAAATTGAATACATTATAGGATACATTGTGTCTCTTTTATAGGATGCCGCCACTCGGACTCGAACCGAGATGCTCTAGCACTGCTTCCTAAGAGCAGCGTGTCTACCGATTTCACCATGGCGGCTTACTTGAAATAATAATATTCATTTCATGTTGAATCGTCAAGAATCAAGGATTCAATATAGTTTAGGAAACATTAGAATCGATGAAAAAAGACTCGTTTAAATTCATATTTGAATCTTCAATAAAATAATCCTTAGTTAGTATCGTCCTAGGTTCAGTTTTAACAATCAACTTTCACGTACTATAAACTAAGTTCCCCCGATACAGTTGAAATTTCGATAGTTTTGCTCTCAGTCGAGGTATAGAATTAAGAATTGTCCTTTTTCTTTCTATTTTTTTTTTTTTTGATGATTTCTTTTTCATTTTCATTGAAAAAAAAAATCAAATAACTAAGATCTCATATGTATTACAATTTCATCACTAAATCCATTTGGAATTTTTCTAACGGTTCCGATACTTTAGTATCATTAAGTATTAATACTCTTTATTGTGTATATATATAATATAAATAAGGTAATATTTACCAAACCAATTAAGTTTTAGGTTAGGCATATAACAAAATAAAAGAGTTTCAATTTCTATGACAATTGTACTATTCACAATAGAAAAAAATAGCATTAATATTTTCTATTGTGAAAAGTTAATGGATAGGGAAAAAATACTATTCTTAATAAGAACCCAATATACAGAAAACGCTTATTCTACATACCACAGCAGCTAGTTATAACTAATATTGAGTAGTTCAATACATTAATTAATGTGAATCGTTCATCTTAAAAAATTTTCAGTTCTTCGGGCTATGTCAATTCCAATTATCCCAAGACTTTATTATTTGTTTGTCGCACAAAAAAACTTTTTGAATGTCCGGTAGAAACCGATTTCGCTAAAGAAAGAGCTTTTACTGCAGTTAAATATCCTTTTTTCTTCCAAATATTCCTACGAATATGTTTTTTTGACATAGAAATACATTTTTTTGGAACTGCCATTCAAAAAAGGGTTACTCATTTTTATTTATCGTTGTATGTGAAAGACATGTATTGTTCGGAATAGATCGTTTTTTTAACTTTCAACATTTAACATAAAAAAAAGCAAATAACATAAAATAACAAATAATATATATATATAATAAATTATATATTATATATATATTATATTTTTTTTTATTTTTTTTTNCATTATTATTGTTTATTGTTCTTTTCGAAAGAGATAAGAATTGGTGAATCAGAAACAATTATTAATTATAAAAAAAATCTCAATTTGTTTGTTTTCTTATGGAACATACATATCAATATGCATGGATAATACCTTTTCTTCCACTTACAGTTACTATGTCAATAGGATTTGGACTTATACTTATTCCGACAGCAACAAAAAATATTCGTCGCATATGGGTTTTTCCTAGTATTTTTCTGTTAAGTATAGCTATGGGATTTTCGGCCAATCTGTCTATTCAGCAAATAAATGGAAGTTTTATTTATCAATATCTATGGTCTTGGACCATAGATATTGATTTTTCCTTAGAGTTTGGATATTTGATCGATCCACTTACTTCTATTATGTCAATACTAATTACTACTGTTGGAGTCATGATTCTTATTTATAGTGACAATTATATGTCTCACGACCAAGGATATTTGAGATTTTTTGCTTATATGAGTTTTTCCAATACTTCCATGTTGGGATTAGTTACTAGTTCTAATTTGATACAAATTCATATTTTTTGGGAACTGGTGGGAATGTGTTCATATTTATTAATAGGGTTTTGGTTCACACGACCGATTGCCGCAAGTGCTTGTCAAAAAGCTTTTGTAACTAATCGTGTAGGAGATTTTGGTTTATTATTAGGAATCTTAGGTCTTTATTGGATAACAGGTAGTTTGGAATTTCGGGATTTGTTCGAAATAGCTAATAACTTGATCCATAATAATGGGGTCAGCTCCTTATTTGCTACTTTGTGCGCCTCTTTATTATTTGTCGGTGCAGTTGCTAAATCTGCACAATTCCCCCTCCACGTATGGTTACCTGATGCCATGGAAGGACCTACTCCTATCTCGGCCCTTATACACGCTGCTACTATGGTAGCAGCAGGAATTTTTCTTGTAGCTCGGCTTATTCCTCTTTTCATAGACATACCTTATATAATGAATTTCATTTCTTTAATAGGTGTAATAACAGTACTATTAGGAGCCACTTTTTCTCTTGCTCAAAGAGACATTAAAAGAAGTTTAGCCTATTCTACAATGTCTCAATTAGGTTATATTATGTTAGCTCTAGGTATAGGTTCTTATCGAGCGGCTTTATTCCATTTGATCACTCATGCCTATTCTAAAGCTTTATTGTTTTTGGGATCTGGATCTATTATTCATTCAATGGAACCTATTGTTGGATATTCACCAGAAAAAAGTCAGAATATGGTTCTTATGGGTGGTTTAACAAAATATGTTCCAATTACAAGAACTACTTTTTTATTAGGTACACTTTCTCTTTGTGGTATTCCACCTCTTGCTTGTTTTTGGTCCAAAGATGAAATTCTTAATGATAGTTGGTTATATTCACCAATTATTGCAATAATACCTTGTTTCACAATAGGATTAACCGCATTTTATATGTTTCGGGTATATTTACTTACCTTTGATGGGTATTTGCGCGTTTATTTTCAAAATCATAGTAGCACTAAAAATAATTTGTTCTATTCAATATCTCTATGGGGAAAAGAAGCACCAAAAAGAGTCAATAAAAATTTACTTTTATCAACAATGAATAATAAGGTTTACTTTTTTTCAAAAGATACATATAAAATTATTGATAATGATAAGATACGATACTTTAGTACTTACTTTGGAAATAAATATACTTCCATGTATCCTCATGAATCAGACAATACTATGCTATTTCCTCTGCTTGTATTGGCACTATTTACTTTGTTCGTTGGATCAATAGGAATTTCTTTTGATCAAGGAGTAATGGATTTTGATATATTATCGAAATGGTTAACCCCATCCCAAAATCTTTTCCATCCAAATTCGAATTATTCTGTGAATTGGTATGAATTTTTTACAAATTCCATTTTTTCAGTAAGTATAGCCATTTTCGGATTATTCATAGCATATATTTTATATGGGTCTGCTTATTCATTTTTCCAGAATTTGGACTTAATCAATTCATTTGTAAAAGGGAGCCCTAAGAGAATTATATTGGACCAAATAAAAAGTGTTATATACAATTGGTCATATAATCGTGGTTACATAGATATTTTTTATACTAGGGTTTTAGCCATGGGTATAAGAGGATTAACCGAGCTAACTCAGTTTTTTGATAGACATATAATTGATGGAATTACAAATGGAGTTGGCCTTACAAGTTCCCTTATAGGTGAAGGTATCAGATATATGGGAGGGGGACGAATCTCGTCTTATTTATTTTTATATTTTTTTTATGTATCAATATTATTATTATTTTTTTTGTTCATTGGTATAAACCCAATAATTATACAGGTCTCTATGGGATAATTTTTTTGTCGTGTACAAAGACATTTTTCGTTCTATCATTTCCGAAAAAGTCGATAAACTAGGTGGATATGTAAAAGATATTTTTTTTTTCCCATTACTTGGACATGTATAAAAAAAATATTGTGACATTTCATTTCGTACAGCATTTTCAAACCGATCATTTTTTATATATCGCAATGGACAATTCCATCGTTTATAATCGAAAAGAAAAGTCACAAGAGGTTTTTCAAACCAGAAATAAGTCTTTTCATTTTTCTCTTCTTTAAGTCTTCCCAATTCCCAATTATCTTGATAGGTATCAAGATAAGAATCTTCGTAAACTGGGCTATCTTTATAGCATGTCTCTTTAAAGTGAAAGTGGAATTCCCCCTTTGTTTTTTCCTTTCCATTCACTCGGATCTCTTCCGTTTCATCTATTTTTTCCGGATCTTCCTGTTCTTCCGAACAAAGGGAAGGGTCTTCTTCGGCGGATCCCTCTTGTTCCTGTTTAGTCTCCTTCGTTTCGGAAGTTGTTTCTACATCGCTTTCTTCCTCACTTTCTCCCCTTTCTTCCATTTCTGAGGTTTCTTTCAGTTTCTTAGTGACAATAGGCGACGGCATTCTTCCTAAATAGTAGACACAGGTGATAAATAAGAGAATACTAAAGATTCGAGCCATAGAATTTCTCAATTCTGACACAAGGTACTTATTAGATCGAATAGAATGATTTTGCCGTATCCAGAATAATACCAATCCAACCCATTTCATGAATAAAATGTGACCAATTAACCAACCAACAAAACTACTTGTTACAAATAACATCTTGTTGTTGCATCGAAACATATAAATGTTGACTAATCTGGCTAACGTTGAACTTGGTAAAATGAAATGGTTGAATAATTGAAAAATTAGATTATTCAGGAATACACATTGAATGCTGAGATTACGCATTGAATTTCTGGTAGTAGATCCATAATAAAAAAAGTTTTTGTGATTGTTCCAGAAGAAATGAAAGAAAAGATACGGTAGAACTAGGACAGTTATTGTATGAGGTCTACCCAATGCTAGATGCAGAGGCGCATAATAGATCGATATGAACATCATGAGCTGTCCCGTAATAAAACCAGTTGTTGCTGATACCTCCTTCTCGGTTCCTTCTTCCATAACCCGAGC